TCAAAAAAGGGGGGTTCCTCCTTTTATCGTTGTATGTGAAAGACATGTATTCTTCAAAATGGATCGTTCTTTTTAGTTATTATCTATACTTATTTCGTGTATGTGGATAATTTTTTTAATATACTCTTTTTAATATACATTGTTTTTTTACTTTAACATATAAATATATATAATACAAATATATTTATATATACATGTATATGTGATATATATATCACATATACGTATGCGCGCACATCACACATCACATATATAAATGACATGAGGGGAAAAAAATCAGAATAATTAAGAATCCCAATATTTGACTTTTTTTCAGATATTTTTTTTTTTGTTGATTTCTTTTATTATTTATCCTTTCTAAAAGGATAAAAAAGATAAGAATTGGTGAATCGAGAACAATTTGTAATTATAAGAAAAAGGAGTTTCTTTTCTTATGGAACATACATATCAATATGCGTGGATAATACCTTTTCTTCCACTTCCAGTTACTATGTCAATAGGATTTGGACTTCTACTTATTCCGACAGCAACAAAAAATATTCGTCGCATGTGGGCTTTTCCTAGTGTTTTACTCTTAAGTATAGCTATGGTGTTTTCAGCCAATCTGTCTATTCAACAAATAAATGGAAGTTTTATCTATCAATATCTATGGTCTTGGACCATCAATAATGATTTTTCCTTAGAGTTTGGATACTTGATCGATCCACTTACTTCTATTATGTCAATACTAATTACTACTGTTGGAATCATGGTTCTTATTTATAGTGACAAGTATATGTATCACGATCAAGGATATTTGAGATTTTTTGCTTATATGAGTTTTTTTAATACTTCTATGCTGGGATTAGTTACTAGTTCAAATTTGATACAAATTTATATTTTTTGGGAACTTGTGGGAATGTGTTCTTATTTATTAATAGGGTTTTGGTTCACACGACCAATTGCAGCAAGTGCTTGTCAAAAAGCTTTTGTAACTAATCGTGTAGGGGATTTTGGTTTATTGTTAGGAATCTTAGGTTTTTATTGGATAACAGGTAGTTTAGAATTTCGGTATTTGCTTGAAATAACTAATAACTTAATCCAGAATAATGGGGTCAATTCTTTATTTGCTACCTTGTGTGCTTCTTTATTATTCGTCGGTGCAGTTGCTAAATCCGCACAATTCCCCCTTCACGTATGGTTACCTGATGCTATGGAAGGACCCACTCCTATTTCGGCTCTTATACACGCTGCTACTATGGTAGCAGCAGGAATTTTTCTTGTAGCTCGGCTTCTTCCTCTTTTCATAGTCATACCTTATATAAT